AAGGTTCACAAGCGGCCGAATATTTATTCCAAAAGGGCTTATTTGACCTAATCGTACCGCGTAATCTTTTGAAAAGCATTCTGAGTGAGTTATTTAAGTTCCACGCCTTCTTTCCTTTGAATTCCAATTCACTCAAGTAGAGTGTACTAAGTTTCATTTTTTTATTTGTAGCAAACAAGTATTTAGCTTATCGGAATCTTAGCTTATCGGAATCAAAGTAACTAAAAAGGGAGTTTTCTTTAGCCACCTAAGATCTAATTGTAGAAAGAATCAAAATAAAAAGTTCCGGATAACTCTTTTTTTATTAATTAAATTGGAAGCCAAGAACAAAACACAAAGAAACGAAGAAAAAGAAAATGGATTATCATATGTATCTTTCATGTAGATAGATGAATAAGTCCATTTATTTAGTTCTACATTCCTTGGACTTTTTCCTTATTCTATATACTCACTTAGATCTTTAATTAAAAATTGTCAAATTGAATTAATTAATAATAACTACAATTACTAATTATATAACTACAATTACTAATTATAATTAGTATAAATATAACATATGATATTAAAAAAAAAAATAAGAACAGGTACAAATAATAAACCGAGGTATCCCATTTTATGACAACTTTCAACTTTCCCTCTATTTTTGTGCCTTTAGTAGGCCTAGTATTTCCGGCAATTGCAATGGTTTCTTTATTTCTTCATGTTCAAAAAAACAAGATTGTTTAGATCTGAGGGGACCCAATCTCATTCGTTTTTTTTTTTTTGAAAATTAGACTTGTAGCATAACATAGATATTTATTTCGGAAAATAAAATATGCTAGAACATGTGATTTCTGCCGAACATAAAGCAAAAAGCTCTTATGCCTGCAGAAAATAATCTATAGGTAACTGAATTTTAGTCAGTTTCAAATAGATAAGGATCGCCGGGTGCCTAAAATGTAAAGTGGGTCGATCTATATGTATATCGATATGTATATTGGGATTATACGAGGGGTATGTTATTATTTTAGATCTAAACAAATTTGATGAATTACCCCTAAAAGTTCCCATTAAACTAGTGCTAGTTCATACCAAACTAGTGCTAGTTAATGAAAGTGCATTTGGAAACAAAAAAAAAAAGGAAAGCCAAAACCATTTGGGGTATTCTCTCAATTTCAATAAAATGCAATCGAATGAAGTATGAGTTGTCGATCAGAACATATATGGATAGAACTTATAACGGGGTCTAGAAAACTAAGTAATTTTTGCTGGGCCCTTATCGTTTTTTTAGGTTCATTAGGATTTTTGTTGGTTGGAACTTCCAGTTTTCTTGGTAGGAATTTGATATCTTTTGTCCCGTCTCAGCAAATCGTTTTTTTTCCACAGGGGATCGTGATGTCTTTCTACGGGATCGCGGGTCTCTTTATTAGTTCCTATTTGTGGTGCACAATTTCCTGGAATGTAGGTAGTGGTTATGATCGATTTGATAGAAAGGAAGGAATAGTGCGTATTTTTCGTTGGGGATTTCCCGGAAAAAATCGTCGCATATCCCTCCGATTCCTTATAAAAGATATTCAATCCGTTCGAATAGAAGTTAAAGAGGGTATTTATGCTCGTCCTGTCCTTTATATGGATATCAGAGGCCGGGGGGCTGTTCCGTTGACTCGTACTGATGAGAATTTGACTCCACGGGAAATTGAACAAAAAGCCGCGGAATTGGCCTATTTCTTGCGCGTACCAATTGAAGTATTTTGATTTTGAGAAAAGGAACTGGGCTGAAGAACGAATGCTTTCTCAGCAGGAGGAAAAAAAACGCAAAAATCATATTTTTTCTATAACCAAGTGATACTTTAGATTGAGATAAACAGACGCAGATAAACGATATCTTGTAAATTCTTTTTTTTTTTTTTCAATCGGCCTTTTATCCTTTCATTTGTGTTCTTTATTACCCAATAATCCAATAATAATGGGTTTTCTTAATAATGATAACTGGCCTTTTTCTGTCTTGTTTTGCCGCCCATTTTTTTGACCATTACAATATATTTCTCTCAGTTATTCTATTCTTGACTATGACGAATCGTTTAAAATTTTTTGAAATATTGGATATTTTGATAGAATAAGGGGTTCTTTCATCTCAAAATCTTAATAATATTCATTCCTTAAAGTACTTCTTTCGGCCATTCATCGAAAGGAGACTGTTGTTTAGAATTTGATGAATTGAGATGTTTGATGAATTGAGATGTTTGACAACACTATTTTTTATTATTTCTTAAGTCAAATTCGAAGTGGAGTCTTGGTCTATTTCTAGTTTCTAGATTCAAAACAAAATCACAAATCAAACAGATTCATAGGTTTGATGCCTTGTCTACAACTCATGTTTGAAAGAAAGATTCGATCATATAAAGTCGACAAATGGAGTGGAAAATTAACAGGCGAAAAATGGCAAAAAAGAAAGCATTCACTCCTCTTTTGTATCTTGCATCTATAGTATTTCTGCCCTGGTGGATTTCTCTCTCATTTACTAAAAGTATGGAGTCTTGGGTTATTAATTGGGCGCATATCGGCCAAGCCGAAATTTTTTTGAATGATATTCAAGAAAAAACTATTCTAGAAAAGTTCATAGAATTAGATGAAACCCTATTCTTGGAAGAAATGATCAAGGAATACTCGGAGACATTTTTACAAAGGTTTCTTATAGGAATTCACAAAGAAACGATCCAATTAATCAAGATATACAACGAGGATCATATCCATATAATTTTACACTTCTCGACAAATATAATCTGTTTTGTTATTCTAAGCGGTTATTCTTTTTTAGGTAATGAAGAACTTGTTATTCTTAACTCCTGGGCTCAGGAATTTCTATATAACTTAAGTGATACAGTAAAAGCCTTTTTGATTCTTTTATTAACCGATTTATGTATCGGATTTCATTCACCCCACGGCTGGGAACTAATGATTGGTTCTGTGTACAAAGATTTTGGATTTGGTCATAATGATCAAATTATATCTGGTCTTGTTTCCACTTTTCCGGTTATTCTCGATACTATTTTTAAATATTGGATTTTTCGTTATTTAAATCGTGTATCTCCATCACTTGTAGTTATTTATCATTCAATGAATGATTGATAAATGATCCACCAATATTCAATTAGAACGTTTCTTACTTTGTAGTTCTACATAAGTATTAAAAAAATGCTATCCGGGGGGTTTTCATACTATTTTTATACTTTTTTATACTATAGTATTTCAGTAAAATGATTCCAATAAGTAGCAAAATCGTGGATAGGAGACTATATTAGCGACCTACCGAATTTATTGTAGAAATTTTCAGACCAATGATTAGACCATGCAAACTAGAAATACTTTTTCTTGGATAAGGGAACATATTACTCGATCTATTTCCGTATCGCTCATGGTATATATCATAACTCGGACACCCGTTTCAAGTGCATATCCCATTTTTGCACAGCAGGGTTATGAAAATCCACGAGAAGCGACTGGGCGTATTGTATGTGCCAATTGTCATTTAGCCAACAAACCCGTGGATATTGAGGTTCCACAAGCAGTACTTCCTGATACTGTATTTGAAGCAGTTGTTCGAATTCCTTATGATAAGCAAGTGAAACAGGTCCTTGCTAATGGTAAGAAGGGGGGTTTGAATGTGGGGGCTGTTCTTATTTTACCAGAAGGGTTTGAATTAGCCCCTTCCAGTCGTATTTCTCCCGAGATGAAAGAAAAGATAGGAAATTTGTCTTTTCAGAGCTACCGCCCTAATAAAAAAAATATTCTTGTAATAGGGCCTGTCCCCGGCCAGAAATATAGTGAAATCGCCTTTCCTATCCTTTCCCCCGACCCCGCTATTAAGAAAGATGTTCACTTCTTAAAATATCCTATATATGTAGGAGGGAATAGGGGAAGGGGTCAGATTTATCCCGACGGAAGCAAGAGTAACAATACAGTTTATAATGCTACAGGAGCGGGCATAGTAAGCAAAATCATACGAAAAGGAAAAGGGGGATATGAAATAATCATAACAGATCCATCGGATGGACGTCAAGTGGTTGATATTATCCCTCCAGGACCAGAAATTCTTGTTTCAGAGGGTGAATCCATCAAATTTGATCAACCATTAACGAGTAATCCTAATGTGGGTGGATTTGGTCAGGGAGATGCCGAAATAGTACTTCAAGACCCATTACGTGTCCAAGGCCTTTTTGTCTTCTTGGCATCTGTTATTTTGGCACAAATATTTTTAGTTCTTAAAAAGAAACAGTTCGAAAAGGTTCAATTGGCCGAAATGAATTTCTAAACTCGCAGATTTATCGACATCGGGTTCGTAAAAAGAACAAAATTTTTGTTGTCAATTCTGTATGATCAAAAGAAATCAATTCTGAAAAACCTTTTATTTACTTTCTCTTTTTCTACGAACTTCGGGGACTACCTTGTAGCGCACTCTTAGTCATAACGCACTCTTAGTTATAGATAGGTAGATTTTTCTTTGAAGAAGACTATTTTATTTGACTTTATGGCTTTACCGCCTTTTCTTTGTTCAAATTGAATTGACAGGGCCGTGTTACTATTGCCGGATTTCAATGCCATAAAATTTGGATGGAGATTAGCATAAATAAGCGGACAATCGAACCAACTAGAAGTGCGGGGAACACAAAATTCTAGGGGGCATTATTTGTTCTGTCTTCCTAGTCTTCGACATAAGAAAAGAAATTTTCTAAACCCCCTTTCTTGTATTGAAAGAGGAATTTCTTTGTCAAAAACCCCTAGTCTTTTTTTTGGTTTTCCAGATGTATCGGAACTTTACTTTTTTTCGATTTATTACGTACAAAAAAATATATAAAATTATAATAAAATTATAGTAGTGAAAAAAAAATAAAACTTAGTCAATGAACTTTCCACTGAGATACTAAAATATAAAAAATATAGGGATAAATAGGGTAAGAAAGAGTATAGAAAGTATTTGTGCGAGATATAATCGACAGAAATATAATCTGCAAAAATAAAAA